ATGGTTAGTCCAAGATGCTGAACAACAAAGTTTGATTTTGGAAAAGCACCATCATTATGGGAATGTACATGCGGTAGAAAAATTACGTCAATCAATCGAGATATGGTATGCCACAAGTGAATATTTGAGACAAGAAATGAATCTTAATTTTAAGATGACTGATCCTTCAAATCCAGTCCATATAATGTCCTATTCTGGAGCTAGAGGAAATGCATCTCAGGTCCACCAATTAGTAGGTATGAGAGGATTAATGTCAGATCCCCAAGGACAAATGATTGATTTACCCATTCAAAGCAATTTACGCGAAGGACTTTCTTTAACGGAATATACAATTTCCTGCTACGGAGCCCGCAAAGGAGTTGTGGATACTGCTGTACGAACGTCAGACGCTGGATACCTCACGCGTAGACTTGTTGAAGTAGTTCAACATATTGTTGTACGTAGAACGGATTGTGGAAGTACCCGAGGTATTTCCGTGAGTCTTCGAAAGGGGATGACGGAAAGAATTTTTATCCAAACGCTAATAGGTCGCGTATTAGCAAACGATGTATATCTAGGTCTACGATGCATTGCTACCAGAAATCAAGATATTGGGATTGGGCTTGTCAATCGATTCATGACCTCTCGGGCACAGCCAATATATATTCGAACTCCCTTCACTTGCCGAAGTGCATCTTGGATCTGTCGATTATGCTATGGTCGGAGTCCCACTCATGGTGACCTGGTTGAATTGGGAGAAGCAGTAGGTATTATTGCGGGTCAATCCATTGGAGAACCAGGGACTCAACTAACATTAAGAACTTTTCATACCGGTGGAGTATTCACAGGTGGTACTGCGGAACATGTACGAGCTCCTTCTAATGGAAAAATCAAATTCAATGAGGATTTGGTTCATCCCACACGCACACGTCATGGACATCCTGCCTTTCTCTGCTATGTAGACCTATATGTGACTATTGAGAGTCAGGATATTATACATAGTGTGAATATTCCACCAAAAAGTTTTCTTTTGGTTCAAAATGATCAATATGTGGAATCAGAACAAGTGATTGCTGAGATTCGTGCTGGAACATCCACTTTCCATTTTAAAGAGAGGGTTCGAAAACATATTTATTCTGACTCAGAGGGAGAAATGCATTGGAGTACCGGTGTGTACCATGCACCTGAATATACACACGGTAATGTTCATTTCTTACCCAAAACAAGTCATTTATGGATCTTATCGGGGGGTCCGTGCAAATCCAGTCTAGTGCCTTTTTCACTCCACAAGGATCAAGATCAAATGAATGTTCAATCTCTTTCTGTCCAAGAGAGATCCATTTCTGACTTCTCGGTGAATAATAATCGAGTGAGACACAAATTGTTTGGCTCGGATCCCCTGGCGAGAAAAGGGCGAAGGATTTCTGATTATGCAGCAGGATCTGAGCGAGTCATATCCAAAGGTGATGGGGATTTCATATATCCCGCCATTCTCCAAGAGAATTCTTATTTATTGGCGAAGAGGCGAAGAAATAGATTCATCATACCATTCCAATATGATCCGGAACGGGAGAAGGAATTAACGCCTCATTCTAGTACTAGTATCACGGTTGAAATACCCGCAAATGGTATTTTACGTAGAAATAGTATTCTTGCTTATTTCGACGATCCACGATACAGAAGAAGCAGTTCGGGAATTACCAAATATGGCATCATAGAGGTCGATTCAATCGTCAAAAAAGAGGGTCTGATTGAGTATCGAAGACCAAAAGAATCTAGACCGAAATACCAAATGAAAGTAGATCGATTTTTTGTCATTCCCGAAGAAGTCCATATCTTGCCCGGGTCTTCATCCATAATGGTACGGAACAATAGTATCATTGGAGTAGATACACGAATTACGTTTAATACAAGAAGCCAAATAGGTGGATTGGTCCGAATAGAAAAAAAAAAAAAAAAGATTGAACTGAAAATCTTTTCTGGAGGTATCCATTTTCCTGGAGAAACAGATAAGATATCCCGACACATTGGCATCTTGATACCACCAGGAGCAAGAAAAAAAATGGATAAGGGATCAAAGGGGAAAAATTGGGAAGGGAAAAATTGGGTCTATGTCCAACGGATCACACCTATCAAGAAAAAATATTTTGTTTCAGTACGACCCGTAGTGACATATGAAATAGCTGATGGGATAAATCTAGTAACGCTTTTCCCTGGGGATATGTTACAGGAAAAGGATAATTTGCGACTCCAAGTTGTCAATTATATCCTTTATGGGGATGGCAAACCAATTCGAGGAATTTCCCATACAAGTATTCAATTGGTTCGTACTTGTTTAGTATTGAATTGGGACCAAGACAGAAAAGGTTCTATAGAAAAGGTTCAGGCTTCTTCTGCTGAAGTAAGGGCAAATGATCTGATTCGATATTTCATAAGAATTGAATTGGTGAAGTCTCCTATTTTGTATACCGGAAAGAGGAATGATAGACCAGGTTCAGTGATTCCTGATACTGGGTCATATTGCGCCAATACCAATCTTTTTTCTTCCAAGGTTAAAATTCAATCACTTAGTCAACATCAAGGAACCGTTCGTACATTTCTTAATAGAAATAAAGAAGGCCAATCTCTTATAGTTTTTTCATCATCTAATTGTTCTCGCATCAATGTTTCGAAATATCACAATGTGACCAAAGAATCAATTAAAGAAAAAGAGGATACCCCGATTCCAATTCTTAATTTGTTGGGTCCCTTAGGTACTGTACCTAAAATTCATAATTTTTCCCCATCTTATCATTCAATAACTCATAATGAGATCTTGTTAAATAAATATTTCATACTGGATAATAATAATCCAAAACAGACTTTCCAACTACTTAAGTATTATTTAGTGGACGAAAACGGGAGAATCTCTAATGCAAATCCATGCAGTGACATCATTTTTAATCTATTCGGTTCGTGCTTTCTCCCTCACGATTATTGTGAGGAGACATCCACAACCAGAATAATGAGCCTCGGACAGTTTATTTGTGAAAATGTATGTCTATCCAAACACGGAACACGCATAAAATCTGGTCAAGTTATAATGGTTTATCTTGACTCTTTCATAATAAGATCAGCTAAACCCTATTTGGCGACCCGAGGAGCAACCGTTCATGGTGATTATGGAGAAATCTTTTACGAAGGAGATACATTAGTTACATTTATATATGAAAAATCGAGATCTGGTGATATAACTCACGGCCTTCCAAAGGTTGAACAAGTGTTAGAAGTTCGTTCGATTGATTCAATATCGATGAACCTAGAAAAAAGGGTTGAAGGTTGGAACGAACATATAACAGGAATTCTTGGAATTCCTTGGGGATTCCTGATTGGTGCTGAACTCACCATAGCGCAAAGTCGTATTTCTTTGGTTAATAAGATCCAAAAGGTTTATCGATCCCAGGGGGTACAGATTCATAATAAGCATATAGAGATTATTGTACGACAAATAACATCAAAAGTGTTGGTTTCAGAAGATGGAATGTCTAATGTTTTTTCACCCGGGGAACTAATCGGATTGTTGCGAGCAGAACGAGCAGGTCGTGCTTTGGAAGAGGCTATTTGTTACCGAGCCGTCTTATTGGGAATAACGAGAGCATCTCTGAATACTCAAAGTTTCATATCAGAAGCTAGTTTTCAGGAAACCGCTCGAGTTTTAGCAAAAGCCGCTCTCCGGGGTCGTATTGATTGGTTGAAAGGTCTGAAAGAGAATGTTGTTCTGGGGGGGATGATACCCGTTGGTACCGGATTCAAACGATTCGTTCACCGTTCAAGGGAATACAACAACATTCCTTTGGAAATACAAAAGAAGAATTTTTTCGGGGGGGAAATGAGAGATATTCTGTTCCACCACAGAGAATTATTTTGTTCTTGCATCCCAAAGCCAAAGAGTTTCCATAATACATCAGAACAACCATTCTATGCTATGGGATCTAATCCAATCGTTCATAAGAGCGGATTCATTATTAGCTAAGCTAATATAATGGTCATTTGTTAATAAAGAATGGTCATTTGTTACTAAAGAGAATATCGAAACCAAGGGTAAAGGAATTCATAATGAAGCTTGGACCGTGTATCAACGGTTAACCCGCGGTAGAAGGTTCCATTGGAACAATTATTTATTTCAGGGTACCTCGTCTCTTTTTTTTTAGAGGAAGTGTGGGGATAAATGACAAGAAGATATTGGAACATCAATTTGGAAGAGATGATGGAAGCGGGGGTTCATTTTGGTCATGGTACTAGGAAATGGAATCCTAGAATGGCACCTTACATCTCTGCAAAGCGTAAAGGTATTCATATTACAAATCTTACGAGAACTGCTCGTTTTTTATCAGAAGCCTGTGATTTAGTTTTTGACGCAGCAAGTAGAGGAAAACACTTCCTAATAGTTGGTACGAAAGATAAGGCAGCTGATTCGGTAGCATCAGCTGCAATAAGGGCTCGGTGTCATTATGTCAATAAAAAATGGCTCGGTGGTATGTCAACGAATTGGTCCACTACGGAAACGAGGCTTCAGAAGTTCAGGGACTTGAGAGTGAGAGCCGAGATGGGGCAACTCAGTCGTCTCCCGAAACGGGATGCAGCAATATTGAAGAGACAATTATCTCACTTTCAAACATATCTGGGCGGTATCAAATATATGACGGGGTTACCCGATATTGTAATCATCATTGATCAGCAAGAAGAATATACGGCCCTTCGAGAATGCGTCACTTTGGGTATTCCAACTATTTGTTTAATCGATACAAATTGTGATCCAGATCTCGCAGATATTCCGATTCCAGCCAACGATGACGCTATAGCTTCCATCCGATTGATTCTTAACAAATTAGTATCCGCAATTTGTCAGGGACGTTCTAGCTATATAAGAAGTCGTTGATTAATAATAAGATAAGTCAATTACTTCGCTTCGGGAAACCCAGAGATTCATTGAATCGGTTATTCTTACTATTCCTGAATGTGAAAAAGGAGATTTTCATTGCCGGGGATATATTACGTGATTCATTCATTAATGAATATCTGAAATATATGGTTAAGTTAAATTAGTATAAATGGTTGAATCAAAATAATTCCTTCTTAAGTTCCATTTCTGTCAGAGGGTAATATGAATGTTCTACCATGTTCCATCAACGCACTAAAGGGGTTATACGAGATATCCGGCGTGGAAGTAGGCCAACATTTCTATTGGCAAATAGGGGGTTTCCAAGTGCATGCCCAAGTACTTATAACCTCCTGGGTCGTAATTGCTATCTTATTAGGTTCAGCCGCTATAGCCGTTCGGAATCCACAAACTATCCCGACCGACGGTCAGAATTTTTTCGAATATGTTCTTGAATTCATTCGAGACGTGAGCAAAACTCAAATTGGAGAAGAAGAATATGGTCCTTGGGTTCCTTTTATTGGAACTCTGTTCCTATTTATTTTTGTTTCTAACTGGTCAGGTGCTCTTTTACCTTGGAGAATCATACAGTTACCTCATGGGGAGTTAGCTGCACCCACGAATGATATAAATACTACTGTTGCTTTAGCTTTACCCACGTCAGTGGCATATTTCTATGCAGGCCTTACTAAAAAGGGATTGGGTTATTTCGGTAAATATATTCAACCAACTCCAATACTTTTACCAATTAATGTCTTAGAAGATTTCACAAAACCTTTATCACTTAGTTTTCGACTTTTCGGGAATATATTGGCCGATGAATTAGTAGTTGTTGTTCTTGTTTCTTTAGTACCTTTAGTGATTCCTATACCTGTGATGTTCCTCGGATTATTCACAAGCGGTATTCAAGCTCTCATTTTTGCAACCTTAGCCGCGGCTTATATAGGTGAATCCATGGAAGGTCATCATTGAGTACAAATAAGAAATAAGAAAATAATGCTTTGTTTGAATTTCAAAGTTCAAAGAGTCGCTTTTTCTTTTTTAATTTCAATCAATTCAAAATTAAGCCCATGAATCTTATTCCAATAAAATAATTAATTCATGGGTAGCTCAAGATACCCGCTTGAGGAAATGATTGATATATCAATCTATATTTAGGATATGTATGATATAGAGTAGGAACAGATATATATGTACGATATTCATATTTATTATATTACGTATTACACTACGGAATTGTAAAAAAAGGGGGGAGATTCCCAATTTTTCCTAAGATCCCCCTTTTTTCCTATTCATGTCATACATCGCCTTTATTTGCCCAGTCAATTACGAAGATTCATAATTTGGATAATAAATAATTGTTATCCGTTTGGGACGCGCGACGAAACAACAAGAACTATGTTCTGCGGAACCGTTGCTATTTCATTCCATTCTATTCAACAATTGACCAAAATTGGAATTAAGAGGAGTTGGATCAATCAATCAAATCTTGATATGGGATGATTCGCTTTGATGAATCTCTTCGTTTGTATCCATGTGAGATAATGACAAAGACAAGAAAGAGTTCACGAATCAGATGAAAAATTCAGTAGGTTAGGTGGGCCGAGCTACATAGCCGTAGCTACATATTATATGTGAACTCCGGTGTATGCTTAGAAGGATGATTCCAGGGTCCGCAATAGAAATAAGATGGCGATGGTTTACATTATGGAAGAAAACATGTATATGTGATAGTAGATATTCATATATATGGACTACCCATCTATATTATTTCATTCCCCATCAACTTTCTATTATATAGATATAGATTCCACTTTATTTATATGGATTACGATATCTAAGCTCTTCCCTTTTTCGTCTGTGACTTTATTGTATATGTGGATTGAATATGAAGTTAAGCCTATGAATGCATATAGAGAAGATGAAGGAGGGAGGAATTGAAAGAATGGGTTCGGAACAAAGAAATAGAAGAACTAATATGGATTTTCAAAGACTTGGATAGTGAATAAAAACGAGATATTGAAGTAGTTCTGATGATTCAGTAATATCAAATATCATCACATCACTTCTTAACTCAAATTGGGTTCGGAGTTCTTAGTTTAGTTGTATGGATCTTAGTGATGGAATATGAAATAATAAGTAATGTAACTCATTAATATATATATATAATATATATATATAACATTAATAATAACATGAATTATATATAAGAATTCATTGGTTTATTTGATTATATCATTAACCATTTCTTCATTTTTTGTTGTGAGGAGCTTACCATGAATCCCCTAATTTCTGCTGCTTCCGTTATTGCTGCTGGATTGGCCGTAGGACTTGCTTCTATTGGACCCGGAGTCGGTCAAGGTACTGCTGCGGGCCAAGCCGTAGAAGGTATTGCTAGACAACCAGAAGCAGAGGGTAAAATACGAGGTACTTTATTGCTTAGTCTGGCTTTTATGGAAGCTTTAACAATTTACGGGCTGGTCGTGGCATTAGCACTTTTATTTGCTAATCCCTTTGTGTAATCCTAGAAACGTGAAAATGTGAAAAATACGTACTTCTTTTCTTGCTTTGGCCCTGCCACTTCGCTTCTTCAAATTATATCA